TTAGCACATTCGTCATAGTTAGCAGCTCCGTATCAAGGTCATCATCAATATCGTCACTATCATCAATATCGATATCGTCACTATCATCAATATCGATATCGTCAATAAGATAACCTTTAGGCTTGTCATCCAGGAACTTGTTCGGAAATACCGTAATGAAAGGAACATAGGAGTTTGTCGCTAGGTATTTGACCAAATAGGATCGTCCAGTTCCTATAGAACCTATCACTAAAATACCCCTAGAAGGGGATAGGGCTAAGCGGAGCGAAAAGGGTTTTCCATGAGATGGGAAATGAGAACTATTAGCCCCACACGAGGTTTGTGAATAAGTGATTGTCTGATAATGAGCAAGGAATATCCGTCTTTCTGCTAAACAGGATCTATTGAACTCATAATTCATTAGATACTTTTTATGAATGTCAACTAAGTATCGTAAGTAAATGGATCCCGGTTGTTCAATCATTTGATAACCAGAGTCATTCTTTGATAAACGATCACTATGAGTCAGACTCAATAGAATTTGATCAATCCTTTTTTCCGTCGTTAAGGTGGAGAACTGAACCAAGAATTCTCTTTCTTCATCATCAATCGAATCACTGTTCGCGACCCAGGATTCTATTTTATCATCAATCCAATCACCGTTCACGTTTTTTCTTTTTCTTATCAATGAATAGATCTCTTTACTTGTACGACTTAGATGTCTCGTATTTCTCGAAAAAGTGATTCGATTGATGGGATTTGGTATGATACTGATGAGATCGATGAGATTGATATTCAAATATTTCTTCTTAGAACGTATTGATTTGACCCCATAAGCGGGACCACCACCCAATAGCATGTTGCCGCCAGAAGCAGAATCCCGTATTTCTTCCAGAGAATCTCCTAATTGTTCCAGAGCAACTAGAAAGAGATTCTTTAACCAGAAAGAATTCAGTTCAGATGTAGGATACCTATCCAGAAGTTTTCGCAACTCAATCATGTATGATGGAATCATCAAAGATTTGATCTTTTCTAACTCTGTCTGTAACTCACTAGAGGCTCGGAAAACAAAGAGAAGATGTGTACGAACGAGATATCCAGCAACAAGAAGAAGGAAAAGAATTGAATAGAGGAACTCCCAAGCATTTGGTGATCTCAGATGTGTCCATATCAATGGAATGGGTGACTCATTATTTCGATGAATCATTTCTTCGGACAGAAGAAGATTCTGTAAACACTTACTCGAACTCTCACTTATCAGATTCCGTTGTGGAAGAATCGACCACCACTTTTTCTGAGGAATTGGCCATGATATATCTGATCCATGCATAATATCATGAAAAACGGACACAAAATTTTGACTGCCACTTAGGGAATATTGAAAGGGAATATTCAATATCAAATAAATATTGTTTTTTAAGGTGAAATAAAGATATTTACACCCCGTCCAAGTAAGGAACCAAGGCATATAGGTTTGGAACAAATTCCATTTTGAGAGATTTGAAAAAGCACTATCTCGTTGAAGGGTTCTACCTACTTCCCCCTTCTCAACGTTTTTCTTTAGACAAAGACTCAGTTCTTTCCTCTTTCCGGACGGCACATATTTCTCAAAACATGGAGTGTGAATCAAACCCATGTTTGAATTGAAACGGAGATAGTGATGCAAGTTTTTCCCTTCTGAATCAGATAGATTCATATCTGAAAGAAGCTGACAATAAGTTCTTTCAAAATTGACCATTTGTTCCTCTATTGCAGGTGTTCCAGAAATGTCTGCAATCGAGTAAATAGGAACGGATGGATCGGATCGAATTGAAAAATGGAAAGATTTGTACAAGTTATACGTTTCGTTACCACTTTGTGGAACATTGTTAGGTATGAATATGCCAGATACCTGTGACTCAATTGGTGAAATAGTCTCTCTCTCTCCCAAAACATGTTTTTTTTTACCGAAACACAAAGAAAATATTTTGTTGCGAATGCACAAGATATTGGGGAATTGTGCATATGTAAAATCATAATTATGGATACGGGTCTTTTCCCCATAAAAATGGAATCCTTTGTTACAATAGAACCAGAAGCGATGGGGCTGATTCAAGAATTGAAGTCTATTTGCTCTATAAAAAGAAGATATCAATGAACTTTTCTGAGGATTCAACCAATTGTTTCGATCGTGGGATATCATTGATAAATAGGAATCCGTGTTCTCAAAGGATTTCCTTCGATTTTTTCTAGTACGGAATGAGTCAATCATGCACTTTTGTATCTTGTTGAACAAAAAAGGTAATATTGTTCCTGTATTGATTAAAAATTTCGATCTTTGGGAAGTATCATGATCATACAATAAGAAGGGTTTCAATTTATTCAAATAAACGATTTGAACACCTATTGATTCTAACAACTGATTGCCGGGTTGATCATTCAGACCTTTCAATTCATAGATGCGGATTTCGGCCCTATGAATGGAGATATTCCCGAGACTCACAACGAAAAAAGGAAGTGACTTAGATAAAAAGAGAAGCGACTTGGACAAAAGGAGAAGTGACTTGGACAAAAAGAAACGAAGTGACTTGGACAAATCTTGTTTGTCGATAACCTCGGACCAATCAATCGAATATTGATTAATACGTAATCGATCGAACATTACTCGAAAACGGTGTTTCTGCTCAGAAACGAAATGTTCCAAATGTTCCTGGAAATTCTTGCTTCCATTGGAGCATTTGTATCTATATACATTAGGATCCAGATTCGTGGATCTCTCGGTTCGAGAAATAAGAGGATCGAACCACTTCTTCTTAATCTTTTTCAAATTGGATAAATGTTGGTTGATCTTATCTATTATTATAGTTAGATGATTCAGAATATCATTTCCTATGGGATGCTTTTGAATTCCATATGCGAAGTTGCAATCGGGTCGATTCATTAAAAAGAATCGATTCAATACATTTCTTATGTACCCATAGGTACTATATTGGATTTGAATCTGATTTCGGATCAATCTATATTGATGGATCGCCTCCATTATGTTGTTGTGAGCAAATACCGCTATTTTTGGTTTTGGATCTTCCAAATCATTCCCGCAGGAGATCCGGACCGATTTTTTTTTTATCTTTCGATAAAAAGATTCATTCTCTTCATAAAAAATAGAAGATAGAACCAATAAAGATTTATTTTTCGATTCATCCCCGGAGTTGAATACCTCATTCAATAATTTTCCGTAGGAATCAATAGACAAGCCAAATTCCTTATTATGATAGGCTAAATCCGGCTCGGTTATTGATAGAGTGAATAGATCTGCCATTTCTTGAAATGTCTCTTCTAATTCAAACTCGTGGTGCAACCTGTATCCCCTTTTGTTCCGATCATGGAATAGATGAAATAAATCAAAAAATGCATTTTCGTTCAAGAATGAAATCTTATTGGAACTGTCCATATCCGGTTCATCCTTCGGAACCATATCCCATCCCGGATCTGCTGCAATCGAATGAACTGAGGAGGTATTTTGTAAATACGTAATTATCTTGAATATATCAACTATTTCTTTATTTTCCGATCGCCTCGAAGGGACAAAAGAAACACCTTGTTGTTTCTTCAACAATTTCTGATCTATAGTCGACCTCTCGGTAAGATTCAAACCCAGATGAAGTTCTGACCATCTATCAGAGAAAAAAGAACGAATTGATCTTGTAGGATTCCCAAGAAATTCTTCTATTTCTTCTGGAAGCAGATGATTATTCATCTGCTTCTCACGTTCCGGGAATAGCCGAGCCATTGAGGAATATCCGGAAAGGTATTTTGAGAATCGATCTGATTTTATCTCTGTTCGTTCCGTTTGAAGAAAGGAAGTATCTAAAAGAATTGATCTTTCTTTTAGTTGCTGAATCTCCGTTTGATTGATCAATGTGTGATATTCCGAACCCTCATTACTAATGGAATTGAAAGGATCTATGGATTGATCAGAAAATCCTTTCGATTGGCTAGAATCCGTTACTTGAAAGAAAATGGATCTTATGGAATCATATTGAATATTTGACGATACATTCCGTACCTTGCTAAAAACCCGATTCCTGTTTACCAACCACGCATTGTCTAACCAAATCAAATTCTCTCTCGAGACGTTCCTCAAAAAATCCGATTTGTGCCGATTCTTCCCCCCAATAACGAAGAGATCTTGGCGGAATTGCCACATATGAAATTGAGCGCAATTTTGCAAAAAAATACCCCCCTTGTTTCTCGAGAGGAGATGGGAAACATGTTCAATCTCGTTTGATTGAATAGTCGCCTCAGCTCCTTGTTGTTTGAAGAACCCCCCCTCATCAATTGGTCTTTTTTCACAAAAAGCAGACATGAGATAACAAATCAAATGTTTCACTAAAATTTCGAATAGCTGTCCCGAATTCAAGTTGATTATGTTTCGCTTCTTACTCGGAGAAAGGCGGTCAAAGAATTTCCAATCATGGTCCTTGCGGATCGGATCATTCGTATAGGATACAAAAAAAAACTCCAGATATTTTATATCTTTCTCTTTGAACGAGATCTCAATTCCAGCTGCAATTTCATTCGATATCTTACAGCTGGAATTCCTCTTTTTTACGATCGCATTCCTCCATCGCCGCGAACCCCAGTTAGATTCAGACATGATACACTTTTTAGTTATTGGAAGAACCCAAGTACTTTCTTTCGGATCCATGAAACAACTCTCATAGATCTTTTTCCCTTTTGGAAGATACAGGAGCGAAACAATCAACCTATTGAGATTGGAAGACCAAAAGGATTCTTTCAATGTATAATTGGGGGGTCCAATGGAACGCAGAGGTTTAGGAAGAAGCCCCATCAAATAGATATTTTTTCTTTCGACCCTATTTCGATTGTATATAAGGACCGCTACTACAAGTACAAGCAGTACTACACCTTTGATCGTGCAATGTCGACGAATTGAACCCTGTGAATCACGTGAAATTAGGACACTCAAAGTTCGGGAATCAAAAAGTTTCATAAAGCGCTCTTGGTGGAAAAAAAAGGAA